TTTCCTCCTACATATATAGGATATTTTAAGAAGTGAACATCTTTCTTAGTAGTGGGGTCGGGGGAAAGAATAGGAAAGGTGATTTCACTATATTTCTGGCCGGGAACAGGCCCTATTACAAGAATATTTTTTTTATTAGGGCGGTAGCTCTGAAAAGACAAATTTCCTATCTTTTCTTTCATTTCGGGAGAAATACGATCGGAAGGAGCTAATTCAAACCCCTCCGGTAAAATAAGAACAGCCCCCACATTCAAACCCCCTTTCTTACCATTAGCAAGCACTTGTTTCACTTGCTTATCATAAGGAATTCGAACAACTGCTTCAAATATAGTATCGGGAAGTACTGCTTGTGGAACTTCAATATCCACGGGCTTATTAGCTAAATGACAATTAGCACATACAATACGCCCGGTCGCTTCTCGTGGATTTTCATAGCCCTGCTGCGCAAAAATGGGATATGCAGTTGAAACGGATGTCCAAGTTATGATATATATCATGAGCGATACGGAAATAGATCGAGTAATATGTTCCTTTATCCAAGAAAAAGTATTTCTAGTTTGCATAGTCTAATCATTGGTCTGAAAATTTCTACAATAAATTGGGTAGGTCGCTAGTATAGTTTCCTATCCACGATTCTGCTATTTATTGGAATCATTTTACCGGAATACTATAAAAATAGTATGAAAACCCCCCGGATAGAATGTTTTTAATACTTATGTAGAACTACAAAGTAAGAAACGTTCTAATTGGATTAATATTGGTAGATCGTTTATCAATCATTCATTGAATGATAAATAACTACAAGTGACGGAGATACACGGTTTAAATAACGAAAAATCCAATATTTAAAAATAGTATCGAGAATAACCGGAAAAGTGGAAACAAGACCAGATATAATTTGATCATTATGACCAAATCCAAAATCTTTGTATACAGAACCAATCATTAGTTCCCAGCCGTGGGGTGAATGAAATCCGATACATAAATCGGTTAATAAAAGAATTGAAAAAGCTTTTACTGTATCACTTAAGTTATATAGGAATTCCTGAGCCCAAGAGTTAAGAATAACAAGTTCTTCATTACCTAAAATAGAATAACCACTTAAAATAACAAAACAGATTATATTTGTCGACAAGTGTAAAATTGTATGGATACGATCCTCGTTGTGTATCTTGATTAATTGGATCGTTTCTTTCTGGATTCCTATAAGAAGCTTTTGTATATATGTCTCCGAGTATTCTTTGATCATTTCTTCCAAGAAGAGGATTTCTTCTAATTCTATGAACTTTTCTAGAATACTTTTTTCTTGAATATCATTCAAAAAAATTTCGGATTGGCCGATATTCGCCCAATTAATAACCCAAGATTCCATACTTTTAGTAAATGAGAGAGAAATCCACCAGGGCAGAAATACTATAGCTGCAAGATACAAAAGAGGAGTGAATGCTTTCTTTTTTGCCATTTTTCGCCTGTTAATTAAAAATTAACCCACTCCATTTGTCGGACTTTATGTGATCGAATATTTCTTTCAAACATGAGTTCTAGACAGGGCATCAAACCTATGAATCTATTTTATTATTTTATTTGTGATTTTGTTTTGAATCTAGAAAGAATACAGAAATAGACTAACACTCCACTTCAAATTCGACTGAAGATACAAAATAGTGTTGCCAGATACCTCAATTCATCAAATTGCAAACAAATGTCTCCTTTCGATGAATGGCCGAAAGAAGTACTTTAAGAAATGAATATTATTGAGATTTTGAGACGAAAGAACTCCTTATTCTATCAAAATATTCAATATTTCAAAAAAAAAATTCCAACGATTTTCCATAGTCAAGAATAGAATAATTGAGAGAAAGATATTGTGATGGTCAAAAAAATAAGCGGCAAAACAAGACAGAAATGGGCCCGTTATCATTATTAAGAAAACCCATTATTATTGGTATAGTAAAGAACAGATAAAAAGGTCGATTGACAAAGAAAATAATTTACAATATATGGTTTATCTGCATCTAAAGTATCACTTAGTTATCGAAAAAAAGGATTCTTGCGTTTTTCCCTCCTGCCGAGAAAGCATCCGTTCTTCCGCCCAGTTCCTTTTCTCAAAATCAAAATACTTCAATTGGTACGCGCAAGAAATAGGCCAATTCCGCGGCTTTTTGTTCAATTTCTCGTGGAGTTAAATTCTCATCAGTACGGGTCAACGGAATAGCCCCCCGGCCTCTGATATCCATATAAAGGACACGACGGGTATAAATACCCTCTTTAACTTCGATTCGAACGGATTGAATATCTTTTATACGGAATCGGAGGAATATGCGACGATTTTTTCCAGGAAATCCCCAACGAAAAATACACACTATTCCTTCCTTTCTATCGAATTGATCATAACCACTACCTACATTCCAGGAAATTGTGCACCACAAATAGGAACTAATAAAGAGACCCGCGATTCCGTAGAAAGACATCACGATTCCCTGTGGAAAAAAAAGAATTTGCTGAGACGGAACAAAAGATATCAAATTTCTACCAAGAAAACTGGAAGTTCCAACCAACAAGAATCCTACTGAACCTAAAAAAACGATAAGGGCCCAACAAAAATTACTTAGTTTTCGAGACCCCGTTATAAGTTCTATCCATATATGTTCTGATCGCCAACTCATACTTCATCCGATTACATTTTATTGAAATTGAGAGAATACCCCAAATGATTTTGACTTTACTTTTTTTGTTTCCGAATGAACTTTCATCAACTAGCACTAGTTTGATGTGAACTAGCACTAGTTTAATGGGAACTTTTAGGAGTAATTCATCAAATTGTTTAGATCTAAAATAATAACATACCCCTCATATGATCCCAATATACATATTGATATACATATAGATCCACCAAGTTTACATTTTAGGCATCCAGCGATCCTGATCTATATTGAAACTGGCTAGAATTCAGTTATCTATAGATCATTTTCTGCAGACATAAGAGCTTTTTCCTTTATGTTCGGCGGAAATCACATGTTCTACTTCTACTATATTTTCTTTTCCGAAATCAATATCTCTGTTATGCTACAAGTCTAAGTAAAAAAAAAAGAATGAGACTGGGTCCCCTCGGATCTAAACAATCTTGTTTTTTTGAACATAAAGAAATAAAGAACCCATTGCAATTGCCGGAAATACTAGGCCTACTAAAGGCACAAAAATAGAGGGAAAATTGAAAGTTGTCATAAAATGGGGTACCTCGATTTATTATTTGTACCTGTTCTTATTTTTTTTTTATATCATATTTTATATTTATACTAATTATAATTAATAATTGTAATTATTATGAATTCGTAGTTATTATTAATTAATAATTAATTAATTCAATTTGAAAATTCTTATTAGAGATATTAAGTATCTAAGTGAGTATATAGAATAAGTCCAAGGAATGTAGAACTAAATAAATGGACTTATTCATCTATCTACATGAAAGATACATATGATAATCCATTTTTTTTTTCTTCGTTTCTTTGTTCTTGTCTTCGAATTTCATTTTAATATTTAATAAAGAAAGAGTTTCTTACAAATTATCGAAAGATTCGTTAGAATACGACACAACCGGGATTTTTAGTGAAAACGAGATTTTCGGGAGATGGAGAAAGATACAAAACTATATATCTATTTTTTCTATAATTTGATTATATACGTAAGATGAAATTCGTTTTATTTTCCTAATTTCACGAAAGGAAGAACTCACGTTTTTATCTTGTTGATAGAGACCTTCTTAATTAGTAATCGGGAATCTAGGTAAAAAAAAAGAGTTATACGCAACTTTTGATTCTTTCTACAATTAGATCTTAGGTCGTCAAAGAAAACTCCCTTTTTAGTTACTTTGATTCCGATAAGCTAAGATTAGGATAAGCTAACTACTTTTTTTGTTTGCTACAAATAAAATAATTGAACTTAGTGCGCTCTACTTGATTGAATTAGAATTCAAAGGAAAGAAGGCGTGGAGCTTAAATAATTCACTCAGAACACTTTTTAAAAGATTACGCGGTACGATTAGGTCGAATAAGCCCTTCTGGAATAAATATTCAGCCGCCTGTGAACCTTCGGGTACTGTTTTATTCAATGTTTGTTCAATTACTCTTTTACCCGCAAATGCAATGTAGGAATTTGGTTCGGCAATAATAATATCTCCCAACATACCAAAACTAGCTGTTACCCCACCAGTAGTAGGAGATGTAAGGATTGATACATACAATAACTTTTTATTTGATTGATAATCATATAAAGCAGACGATATTTTAGCCATTTGCATCAGGCTCAAACTCCCTTCTTGCATGCGCGCTCCCCCCGAAGCGCACACTATAATAAGAGGTAGAAATTGATTGGTAGCGTACTCAATCAAACGGGTGATTTTCTCCCCGACTACGGATCCCATACTACCCCCCATAAACTGAAAATCCATAACCCCAATTGCTACGGGAATACCATTTAGTTGACCTACGCCTGTTTGAACAGCCTCAGTTAATCCTGTCTTTCTTTGATAAGAATCAATACGATCTTTATAAGGCTCCTCCTCCGAATGAAATCCAATGGGATCCAGAGAGACCATGTCTTCATCCATAGGGTCCCAAGTACCGGGGTCGATCGAAACTTCGATTCTTTCTGAACTACCCATTTTCAAATGGTATCCACACTGTTCACAAATATTCATTTTTGATTTCAAAAATTTCTTATAATTTAATCCATAACAATTTTCGCATTGAGCCCACAAATGCCTGTATTTTTGAGTTGCATCGAGATCACTAGGCCTTTCTCTTAGAGTTAAATCACTACTCTTCGCGCGGGTTCGTATACTGGACCCCCCGCTTTCACTACTAGTTTTACGTTTATCAAAAACGCATCTAGAAATGTAACCGTCACTACTATCACTTACAATGGACGTATCAATACAGATTTGAGACTGAAGATAACTGTCAATACAACTAGTAATGTGATTATTCCAACTAGATTGA